AATTCTCCTTTTGGGGTTTCGACTCTTACATAAAGTTCTTGCTGTGATAATTCAAAAGTCGGAGAAGGTTTCTTACTAATGAATCGATAATCAAAATCATTCCATTCGGGATCCCTTACTCTATCAAAGCGTCGGATTTCTAAATTCTCATAGGGCCCCCCTGGAATTCCTTCTAGAGCCTGTTGAATAATTTTTATAGATTCTGTCATTTCGCTGATTCGTACTAAATAACGAGCTAACGAATCCCCTTCTTTTTGCCATTGTACTTCCCAATCAAATTCGTCGTAACACTCATAATGATCAACTTTACGAAGATCCCATTGTATTCCGGAAGCTCGTAGCATTGGTCCTGATAAACCCCAATTTATTGCTTCTTCTCCGCCAATAATGCCTACTCCTTCAACTCGTTCTAAAAAAATAGGATTCTGTGTAATAAGCTTTTGATATTCAGCAACCCCTGTTAAAAAATAATCGCAAAAATCTAAACATTTATCTATCCATCCATGAGGTAGATCAGCAGCTACTCCTCCGAGACGAAAATAATTATGCATCATTCGCATACCGGTGGCAGCTTCGAATAGGTCATATATCAATTCTCGTTCTCGAAAAATATAGAAGAAGGGGGTCTGTGCCCCAATATCTGCCATAAAAGGGCCAAGCCATAACAAATGCGAAGCTATACGACTCAACTCCAACATAATGACTCTGATGTAGCTCGCCCTTTTAGGTACTTGAATATTGCCTAACTGCTCTGGTGCATTTACAGTTATTGCTTCTGTGAACATAGTAGCTAAATAATCCCAACGTGTTACATAAGGCAAATATTGTATAATTGTTCGGTTTTCTGCAATTTTTTCCATTCCTCTGTGTAAATAACCCAATATTGGTTCGCAGTCAATAACATCTTCACCATCTAGAGTAACGATGAGTCGAAGAACACCATGCATTGATGGGTGGTGAGGACCCATATTGACTATCATGAGGTCTTTTCTTGTAGCTGGTGCAGTCATAGGTTTTTCCCCATTCATTCTTCCATGAATTGCTGAAAGTGAAAAAAAAAAAGAAGTTCATCAAAATTTAAACGATCAAAAAGATTCTTCAAATTAACGAGTTTTTATCTCTCGAATATCCAACTGACCAATTATTTCTTTATAACGTACTCTATTTTTTTTTGACAAATAAGCCAATAGCCGTTGACGTTTTCCCAGAATTTTCCGTAGACCTCTTTGAGATAAATAGTCTTTTTTGTGCAATTCCAAATGTGAAGTAAGTCTCCGTATCTTATTGGTAAAACTGACTACTTGAAATTCAACAGACCCCCTGTTTTCTTTCTTTTCTTCTTGTGAAGTAACGGAAATGAATGAATTTTTGACCATAAAAGAATTTCCTCCTCCTTTTTTTACTTTACAGATATGTAATTTTATCGATCAGAAATAATAATGCCAGTAATTTGAATGTGATATACATAATGATCTTAATTTCTTTATCGACTCCTAATTTTATCAATTAAAATGAATTAATCAAATTGGATTCGAATAGGGATACAAAAGGATGGTACATTTTTGCATTCACAAAAGCGAATAATTTATATTTAAACCGAAAATGAAGAAGATTTTGTTGATTCAATTCACTTTTTATCTAATTGATACTTTATTGATGTATATTAGAATGGGATGTAAGACAAGGTATGTGTACATCTGTTTACTTTCATATACCATATACGGTATAGGATATATAGGAAAAATACGGTATTACCATTAACCAATTTTCAATCGTGGATACATACGTAGTCTTAACATATTGATACGACTGCCATTATTCGTATCAAACCAATAGCGATTCATACAAGCTAAATCTTCTAATCGATAATTCGGCCAAAGAAAGAACTTTAATTGAATTAATTCATTTTTATCACTATCAAGATGTTTACTTTCATCCAAAAATGGACTCCAGTTTTTTACGTTGTTCTCGTTACAAAATACCGGATTTCTATTCACACCATTTTTATTCGTTGAACTGAAACAAATTAAAATTCTCAATTCTCTACGACGTCTAGATGATAAAATATTTTCAGGAACAAGTAAATTCGAATGATTTTTATCTCTATTTCCAGTCATTCTTTGATGTTTTGAAATAGATTCATCAAAATTCTTCTTATCAACATATCCTCGTTCTCGATATCTTTGATTAATTTGGCGTTTACTCTTATGAACCAATGAAATACCTATGGTTTGATACATAATAAATTGTCCATCATTTTTTACAGACAGACGAACCGATTCGATAATCAATATCCCTTTTTTCATCAATTCTGTAAGAGGTAAATTCTTCTGAATCAGCATTATATTCAGACTCATTTCTCTTCTTTGAATAGCGGATATAGTAATTTTTCTTGGGTTTCTCAGTCTAAGCAGGAGACAATATACCTTAATATTATTGATCATTCTTTGATTCAAAGCATCGTCCCATCTCAATTGAAAAAGCAAATATCGTTTCAGGAAGAAATTTAGTTCTGCTTCCGTGTTGCTCTTGTATTGTTTTTTCGTTTTACGTTTTTTCATGTCTGATCGCGCATAATCTTCTTCAATATCTTTTTGTTGGTTTGAGAGAAGGGATCCAAGATTTCTTTGGTTTTGTGCATCTGAACCACGATCTCGTCGATCTGCGGGTTCTTTTTCTTCTTGATTTCGATTCTTTAATTCAAAAGATTTTTTTTCTTCATTCGATGGTATAAAAAAATTCCCTTTTGGCTTTCCATTGACGTTTTTATTTTCACTAACATTTTCATTTATATTCAAATTTAAAAGAAGTAATTTTCTTGGTATAATCCATGGTTTCATTTTATATGCATTATAAAGTAGCACAAATTCGGGGAAGAACCAAAGTTCCAGATTGGATATAGGACAATTTAGTATTTCTTCATTCATTCCCATCCAATCAAAAAAGATTTTTTTATGATTGGGTGGATTGATTTCTAGATCTTGATGAATTGTAAGATAAAAAAGACCTTTCTTATCAATTTTATCAATTATTGGGTAATTATTAGTTCCAATCTTAGTTTTTTTATTACTGTTGGAATCGATCTTGATCCAGGCCTCAATATTTACTTTTTTTCTAAGACAAAACTTGAGAATTTTCCAATCAAAATATTTTCTATCTGGATTTTTTTCCATATACATAATATCACCTCTTCCTAGATAATTATTGATAGGAATACCCCCCCATTTATCAACTAATTTGCCTTTAGGTGTGTTGTAATTATAAGAAATCTTTTGATTCGTAGTTACTTGTAATGGTGATCCATAAACAGAAATATATGAGTTCCTCTTAGTTTCATAATTAATAGATTGATATGATAAAAGATCATATTTAAAGTATTTTTGAAAATTATCTTTTTGATTCGATAATGAATATACTTCAGAATTTTTTTGTTTTTTGTAATAAAGTAATTGGTTTTTTTCATATGAATTCCATTTCTTTAAATCTTTCTTTTGAGCTGTACGACATTGATTGACTCTATTTCGCCATTTTTGTGGGATTAATCTAGACCATCTAATCTGAGATAAATCGTATTGATAATGACCTCTTAACCAGTTTTTCCATTGATTCGCTCCATAACTCCGAAATTTCTTATATCTTAATTCAGAATGAATTATTCCTTGTGTTCCAAAAGAATCCTTTATCTCAGTCTTAAGAAAAAAAGATGTTCCGTGATATTGAAGAACAGATCTTAATTTATCCAAGTGGGTTTGGGATAAATTGTAAAATACATATGCTTGTGACAAGGCGGATAAGTCACAAAAAATCGGTGAATTCCTTTTACTATTACTAATATTATAAAGTGACTTTTTTATAGTCGAAATAAAGTGAATTGTATTTTGATTTGTTTTATTAATTCTTTCTTGATTTGTTTCATTAGTGTAAATGTATTTATCAATCATTTTTTTTGTTGATTCAAGAAAAAGTTGTATATTGATTTGGGGAATATTAATGATACACCGAAAGACATCTATGTAGATTCTTTCAATGAAAATTTTTATAAAATAATGTAATTTACTGATTAATCGAGCATTTCTTCTTTTTAATATTTGCCAAATATTTTTTAGTGATTCTAGTCTTTTGGCATTATAAGTTGTTTTGTTAGAATTAATATTTATTCCTGGAGTTACTTTTTTTTTGTCATTTGTAATTTTTTCTATTTGATTTCTAATTGTGCGTGTTCTATCAGTCAGATCCTTCAGTTTTTTTTCTGTCAGGGAATAATTTGTCCAATCTGTAGATCGAATTTGATTAAACGATTCATGAATTATCTGATTGTTGATTATCGAATCTTTTTCTTTTTTAGTTTCACTTAATTCATATACTTCTCTCAATCTAAATAACAGAATTTGATTTACTTTTGAAAGTACTTTTCTTATTCTTTTTATAAATAGAACACTTTTGATGACCCAATTTTTTGTTTCTTTTGAGACTGTTAGAAAAAAGTTTGTTCTTCCCTTTAAAACTCTTAAAACTAGAAAATATTTCTTTTTCAATTTTGTAATTTTTTTTTTGAGTTCTTTAAAAATGGGCTCAAAAAAAGAAGGTCTTTTTCGGGGAGAACCAAAAGGAAGTTCAGCTTCCATTCCCCAAACCGTTAAAAAACAAAAATCATCTTTTTTTTTTATTTTTTTCATTAGATCTCTATGAGAGGTTTGCAGCTTAGATCTGTGCCAAGGTTTCAGACAGAAAGGAAATAGGATTTTTATCTGAATACCGTCTGTTAACCAATTTTTCGGAAATTCGGTTTCTGATAATTGAACACCATTATAGGTACATTTAACATGCATTTCTCTATTCCATTCCTGTAAATCCTTAGACCATTCAGGAAGTTGCAATAATAACATACGACCCATATTTTTAGCTACTATCAATAAAGGTAAAATAATATATTTTCTAAGAATCGATTGAGTTATTAACATAGAGCCTCTTATTACTTGTGCAAATGGAATGGTATCCCA